AATATTAGCACTGATGGTACGTAAATGTAACTCGTTGTCCAAACAACTATTGAGAGTTCCTAGAGCTCCTTGTAAGGCTTGTTGGAAAACCTGTTGTCGTACTTGATTAATCGCTCTTTGTTGTTCAAAACGAATAGTTTCATTTTTATAATTTTCTAATTGTTCCAAACTTTTAGAAGTTGAATTAATCAAATTCAATTTTTCTCGTTCTATCTCAGAGTATCCATTCACTCGAAACTGATCCGCTTCCATTTCGACTTTCCGTAAGCGGGCCCGTGCTTTTTCCAGCTGTTCAATGGCCCCTTCGCGGAGGTCTTCTGAATTTTGAATTGTTTTCAAGATCTTCTGTTTTCGATTATCTAATAAATCACTTAATGAAAGTAGATTGTCTTTGCATTCATTTCAAAACTTCGACGATCCCTTCCCGAACCAAACATGAATCTTTCGATTCATTTGGCTCTCACGCTCAATTATTGCAATTATTTCTGGGAAATTCCCATATATCTTTTTGAATGTAATGAGCCTATCCTCTTTTCTCTATTCATATTCCACAAAGAAAAATACCAAAAAAATTGATCATTAATCCAAGACCCGAATATTCGGAGGACTCTTCTGACCAAACAAACAATTGTCAGCAAAGTTGTTTGTTTTTTTTTCTTCAAATCCAAAGAATTTTTCTTACTTTATACATAACATAGGTCATCGATTCAGCATTGGATAAAAAACAAAAAAATGAGGGTGAAATACTCATTTTTCCAGCTTTTTACAAAAAAATTTTAATAAAATAAAGGGGTTCAAATCATTTTATCGACATGAGTGTTCTATATCGAAAAAAATCCCAACTATTTGAAACGATTTATGTATTAACATAGTAGTAGAAAGAGTACCATGCTGCGTCCGGACTTCAAACGGTTTAGCTTTAACCATGTTAATGGTCCCACATTATTGGTTGATAGAGAATCAAAGTTGATTTCCCAATAAATCACGAAATGCTATGGTTCTTCAATATGATTTCTTCATTTTGTCAGAAGTAATTCGCGGGATCATGCACCTTTTCGTAGTTATAACGAGAAAAGTACAGTTGGTTGTATCCAACTTATTCTTGAAATAAACAACTCGCACACACTCCCTTTCCAAAAAAAATCAATACACCAAGCACTACGCTTAGATTTATTAGATTTGTTGCTAAAATATCGGTATTAAATCCGAAACTCTCGGCAGATGGCCAGTAACCCAAAGAAATGAAAGAATCGGTTACATTTTTCATATGATCTCCTTTTATAGATAAAACTAATTATCTATTTCTTTCTATTTTTTTTTTTTATTATTAATTTCCTATTTCGTTTCGAAATAGAGTAAAAAATATGTTGTAACAATCCTAAAAAAAAAGTTCCATTCGACATTGGACTAAGAAAGGGAAGGAAGAACGCGAGTCAGTATGCTAATGCCCCATCCTCAAATCAATCCTTCCCATAGGTTATTGTCCCAACGAATAAGTAATTGTAGGATTGAAAGCTTCATATAATTCTAAAAAGCAAAAGCAGCAAGTCCAAGTAAATAAAATCCGAAAAAAAAAAATACGTAATTTTTTTCGGATTAAACAAAAGGATTCGCAAATAAAAGTGCTAATGCTACAACCAGTCCATAAATTGTTAAAGCTTCCATAAAAGCCAGACTAAGCAATAAAGTACCTCGGATTTTTCCCTCTGCCTCGGGTTGTCTCGCGATCCCTTCTACAGCTTGGCCCGCAGCAGTACCTTGACCAACCCCAGGTCCAATAGAAGCAAGCCCGACGGCCAACCCAGCAGCAATAACGGAAGCGGCAGAAATCAGTGGATTCATGATAAGTTCCTCACACCAAAAGAAAGAAATGGTTAATGATACAATCAACCAATGAATTATAACTTATTATTCCATCGCTAAGATTTATCCAACTAAAAACTACGAATTGAAGTAATAATATTATTGAATCGTCAGAACTCCTTCAATCTCTCTTTTTTAGTTCCTATCCATCCACGTAGTTTTTGTGAATCCAGATGACTTTTGTTCTTCCATTTCTTTCTTTTTTATAAAGCATTCTTTGAATTTTTCATTCTTTTTCTTGATTTAATCTCTATATTCATTCAATATTTCATTCAAAATTACATTACAGACGAAACAGAAGGACTTCCATTGTAAGCCCTATCTAAATTCCCAGGTTAGATATATCTTTAGTTCCTATATAACTAGTTATATATCTAATATAACATATACATGTGTTTCTTCCCTAACGTAAACCAATTATTCATATCTTGGATTCCACCGAATTCTAGAATAATTCTTCGAAACATCCACAAGGGTTGTCTTATAGCAATTCGATTCAATACATCTAGTTGACTCCACTCTAAATCCTTTTTTCTCGTTTTTTGTAAACCCTTTCTTTTTCGAATTATCCTACATGGAGACAATCAATCTAAATGGACAAATTCATTAGTCCGAATCCTTGCATAGAACAATTAAT